ATCCCTGCTGCTACCATAGTAGCTGCGTGTATAAGAGCCGAAATGGGTGTAGGTCCTTCCATAGCATCAGGTAACCATATGTGAAGGGGAAATTGTGCGGATTTCGCAACTGCACCAAGGAATAAAAAAGAGGCACACAGAGTAACAAATAAAGAATTGACTCCATTATTATGAAGCAAATTATTAACTATTTCGAACAAATCTCGAAATTCGAAACTACCAGTTATCCAATAAAAACCTAAAATTCCTAATAATAAACCAAAATCCCCTATACGGTTGGTTACAAAAGCTTTTTGACAAGCACTTGCTGCAATGGGTCGCGTGAACCAAAAACCTATTAATAAATACGAACACATTCCCACAAGTTCCCAAAAAATATAAATTTGTATTAAATTGGAACTAGTAACTAATCCCAACATAGAAATATTAAAAAAACTCATATAAGCAAAAAATCTCAAATATCCCTGATCGTGAGACATATAATTGTCACTATAAATAAAAACCATGATTCCAACAGTAGTAATCAATATTGACATAATAGAAGTAAGTGAATCGATCAAGTGTCCGAATTCTAAAGAAAAATCATTATTGATGGTCCAAGACCATAGATATTGATAGATAAAACTTCCATTTATTTGCTGAATAGCCAAATTGGCCGAAAACACCATAGCTACACTTAACATCAAAACACTCGGAAAAGCCCACATACGACGAATATTTTTTGTTGCTGTGGGAATAAGCAGAAGTCCAAATCCCATTGACATAGTAACTGGAAATGGAAGAAAGGGTATTATCCATGCATATTGATATATATGTTCCATAAAAAACAAATTTTCATTTTTTTCTTATAATTATTTCCGATTCACCAATTTTTATCTCTTTCGAAAAGAACAATAATAAATCAACAAAAAATATATATATATGAAAACCTTTAAATAGTTTTATTTTTCATTATTCTGAACTATCTTTTTATCAAATATGGGAAATATGAAAAAAGTGACAGTTGGTTAGTCAAAAGGAATGACTAGGTAAAATTGATTACTTAGTTATTAACTTTAAGTATCTAAAAAAGTATCCAAAGAAAGATATCTATTAAGACAGAGAATATGTATGTGATTTTAAATTATTCTACAACTACATTCTACTCTGTCGATTTGTAACTATATCGTATAATAAGAAAAAACTAAGGAAAAACAGTTACACCAAAAGAGTACTTGACTCAAATATGGATCATAGTATGCATCAATAAATCGACTAAAAGAAAAAAGACTTAGTTATTTTATTCTAATTAATTTGTAGGAATTACCTAACTCAATGCGGAACTGATTGATTAGATTCTAATCCAACGGGGAAACTGATCTTTATCATAAATCTTAGAATACTCCTCTTATAGAACTGAAAAAAAAATAACTAAAAATAAAAGTCTCTCTTGTCGGGTAATGGAATGTTTTGTTTAACGGATTAGTTACTAGTTGAAATTAGAACTCAAATAAACACGTCACTCTGAACTTAATGAATTAATAGTAATCAAAATTCCTTTTAAATTTATGTCCCCGCTTATTATTATATATTCTATTTTTTTTTTCCTAGTCTATTATATATGTGATATACACGTATATATATATTTATATATACATATATATATAATATAAAAAAATATATAAAAGAAAAAAATTGATTTGTACCATAAAATAGTATGTAAAAATTATTGACATAATTAAGTAGAAAAAAAAACGAAAAAGAACGATCTATTTTGATTTGAGAAATATATGTCTTTCACATACAACGATAAAAATGAGTAACTCTTTTTGAATGGCAGTTCCAAAAAAACGTACTTCTATATCAAAAAAACGTATTCGTAGAAATATTTGGAAGAAAAGGGGATATTTTGCTGCAGTAAAAGCTTTTTCTTTAGCTAAATCGATTTCCACTGGGAATTCAAAAAGTTTTTTTGTGCGACAAACAAGTAAAAAAATTTTGGAGTAATCTAAAATTTCACGGCTCGAACAACTTCCCATTTTAGAAGATGGAAAATTTCCATTAACTAATGTATTGAACTTTATTGAATTCCTTATATAGTAGTTAGAATTAGTTGCTGTGGTATGTAGAATAATAATTTTTCCGTCTACTCTGGGTTCTAAATATAATATTCTTTTTTTTCATTCTCGTTTTTATTATAGTCGATTTCATTTGTGATATGGTTTTCCCTATTACTGTACTTTTCTTTTCACAATAGATTTCTATTGTGAAAAGAAAAGTACAGTAAATTGCGATAGGTATGGAAACTTTTTTGTTTTATTATATGCCTAATTCAAAATAAAAGGGCAATTCATTGGGTTGATCATAAATTCGAAATATTATGTACACAATAAAGAGTATTAAAAGAGTATTATACATTATATTAACTAATATAGTTATATATTAATTAAGATTCATTAATTCTTAAATATGAATTCTTAATAAATTCTCATATAGTTTATGATTCCATTCGTTTTTCATTTAATTTATCCGATTTCATGGGTTTAAAATGAATAAAAAAAAATGGAAAAAGGGGAAACTCTGGAGTTTATACCTCGATTTAGAACAAAACTTTGAAATTCCAACTGTTCCGGGAATACTTAGTATATAGTACATAAAAATAGATTGTTAAAACAGAACCCACGAAGATACTAACTAAAGCTTATTAAAGCTTATTGAGGATTCAAATATGAATTTCAAGCAGCCTTTATTCAATTCATCAATTCTAATGTTTCTTAAACCATATGGAATCCTTTAATCTCGACGATTCAACATGGATTGACTATTATTATTTCAAGTAAGCCGCCATGGTGAAATCGGTAGACACGCTGCTCTTAGGAAGCAGTGCTAGAGCATCTCGGTTCGAGTCCGAGTGGCGGCATACTATAAAAAAAGAAACACAACGAATCCTATAATGTATTTAATTCCTGATTTCAATTCTGTAATGGGAACCCCATTTATGTTTATGATATTTGTGACTTTAGAACATATATTAACTCATCTCTCTTTTTCGATTATTTCAATTGTGATTACGATTCATTTGATGAACTTATTAGTTTACGAAATCCTAGGATTACGCGATTCGCCGGAAAAAGGGATGATAGCGACTTTTTTCTTTATAACAGGATTATTAGTTACTCGTTGGATTTCTTCGAAACATTTTCCTTTAAGTAATTTATACGAGTCATTAATCTTTCTTTCATGGAGTTTTTCCATTATTCATATAATTCCCAAGATGCGGAATCATAAAAATGATTTAAGTGCAATAACCATACCAAGTGCCATTTTTACCCAAGGGTTCGCCACATCGGGTCTTTCAACTGAAATGCACCAATCGACAATATTAGTACCCGCTCTACAATCTCAGTGGTTAATGATGCACGTAAGTATGATGTTATTGAGCTATGCATCTCTTTTATGCGGATCATTATTATCGGTTGCTTTTCTAGTTATTACATTTCGAAAAAACATCGATATTTTTTGTAAAAGCAATAATTTCTTAATTAAGTCATTTTTCTTTGGAGAGATCCACTACTTGAATGAAAAAAGAAATGTTTTTAAAGACGCCTCTTTTCTTTCATTTCGAAATTATTACAAATATCAATTAACTCAGCGTTTGGATTATTGGAGTTATCGTGTCATTAGTTTAGGATTTATCTTTTTAACTATAGGTATTCTTTCTGGAGCAGTATGGGCTAATGAGGCATGGGGATCCTATTGGAATTGGGACCCCAAGGAAACTTGGGCATTTATTACTTGGACCATATTCGCGATTTATTCACATACTAGAACAAATCAAAGTTTTCAAGGTACGAATTCGGCACTTGTAGCTTCTATAGGATTTTTTATAATTTGGATATGTTATTTCGGAATCAATCTATTAGGAATAGGTCTACATAGTTATGGTTCATTCACATTACAATCTAATTAAATAAACTCCACGAGGAACACATAAGAACATCATCCCATATATAACGAAAGTTCGTGCGGGTTTTTGAGAACCCTTTATTCAAAGGGTTCTCAAAAACTCGAGATACATCTCATTACAATCCTAACTAATTTTTTTGCATTATACAGCGAACTCAAAATGAAAGAATTATATATAAGACTTTGCTTTCTATCTCATTAATGAAAACTATCTATGAAAATAATTAGATAGGATAGCTTGTACCTTGTCAACTGATAGCGAGAGAACGAAATCAGGATAAATACCAATCCCTATTACAGGTAGAAAGATACAGATCGAAACAAATAGTTCTCGCGGTCCAGAATCCATAAAATTAGAGTTTTGGACGTTGAATAGTTTATACCCATAGAACATCTGACGTGACATAGATAATAAATAAATGGGAGTTAATATCATTCCAATTGCCATTATAAATGTAATTAGCATTTTGGGCATTAAAAGATATTTTGGACTGGTAATTATTCCAAAAAAGACTGCTGATTCCGCAACAAAACCACTAATCCCCGGCAATGCAAGAGAGGCCATCGAGAAACTACTAAACATGGTAAATATTTTCGGCATTGGAATAGATATCCCACCCATTTCGTCGAGATAAATAAGACGTATTCTATCACAACTCGTTCCCACTAAGAAAAAAAGTGCAGCACCAATAAATCCATGAGAGAGTATTTGTAAAATGGCCCCGTTGAGTCCCATGTCGGTTATAGAACCAATTCCTATAATTGTAAAACCCATGTGAGATACAGAAGAATAGGCTATTCTCTTTTTTAAATTGCGTTGACCAAGAGAGGTTGAAGCTGCATAGATTATTTGGATTGTCCCTACTATCACCAACCAGGGAGAAAATATAGAATGAGCATGCGGTAATAATTCCATATTGATCCGAATTAATCCGTAGGCTCCCATTTTTAATAAGATTCCAGCTAGAAGCATACATGTACTGTAATGCGCTTCTCCATGAGTATCGGGTAACCATGTATGTAGGGGTATAATCGGCAATTTGACAGCATAAGCAATAAGGAAGCCAAAATAGAATATTATTTCCAATGTCACAGGATATGATTGATTGGCTAATCTTTCAAAATCCAATGTCGGCCCATTGGAACCGTATAAACCCATACCCAGAACTCCTATTAATAGAAAAATGGAACCCCCCGCAGTGTACAAAATAAACTTTGTAGCTGAGTACAAACGTTTTTTTCCTCCCCACATGGATAAAAGTAAGTAAACAGGAATTAATTCTAACTCCCACATGATGAAAAAAAGTAAAAGGTCTCGAGAAGAAAACGATCCTATTTGACCACTGTACATTGCTAACATCAGGAAATAGAAAAATTGCGAATTTCGAGTAACCGGCCAAGCTGCTAAAGTAGCTAAAGTAGTGATAAATCCTGTCAGTAAAATAGGCCCTATGGAAAGCCCATCGATTCCCAGTTTCCAGTGAAAATCAAAAATATCTATCCATTTTGAATCTTCCCCCAATTGAACTAACGTATCGTCCAATTGGAAATGATAACAGAATACATAGGTTGTTAGAAGGAGTTCAAGTAAGCATATACATATAGTATACCACCTAAATACCTTATTTCCCCTATGAGGAAAAAAGAAAATTGAAGAACCCGCGAATATCGGCAAAACAACAAGTATTGTTAACCAAGGGAAATAACTCGTGATAAAGACAAGATACGGATTGATTGACCAAAAAGCCCCTTGCTCGAGAAAATATATTTTCTCGAGCAAGGGGCTTTTGTCGGTAAAAAGGAATCAAATGATTCAAGTGGAGTTTTTTATAACGTATCAATAAGATAGACCCATGCTGCGAGTTGTTTCATGCCATAAATAAACACGGACACTCAAAAAATCTGTTGGGCAAGCGGATTCACATCTCTTACAACCTACACAGTCCTCGGTTCTTGGGGCGGAAGCAATTTGCTTAGCTTTACATCCATCCCAAGGTATCATTTCCAATACATCTGTGGGGCAAGCTCGTACACATTGAGTACACCCTATACATGTATCATAAATTTTTACTGAATGCGACATTGGATCTATAAATTCCAGTTTTGAACATAAAAAATTTTCGATCTGGTAAAATAAGTAGACTTGTCTATTTATATTGTGGACACCAGACGAATCAATGGTTTATCAAAATCTTAAGAATCAATAGATTTTTAAATCTGTTCATGAGAAAGGACCAGGGGGCTTTGATTTTCGTTTCAATAACATGCTAATACGAGTCACACATATTAATTCAAATTGTCCAACAAATGGTCAATTTTCTTACTATAAATTACTATAAATAAACAAATAAACTATATTATATCTATCCATATATAAATAATAAATAGATATATATTATCCATTTAATAGATATGCTAATTTTGACTAATTATTCAATAAATTCGATTGATTAATACGAATTGATTTTCTGTTACGATGGATCGACGAAACAATAGCTAGCCCAATAGCTGCTTCAGCGGCCGCAATAGCTATAATAAAGATGGAAAAAATATCTCCTTTTAATTGTCGACTATCAAATACATCAGAAAATGTTACGAGATTTATATTAACCGAATTTAGTATAAGCTCAAGACACATAAGTGCCCTAACCACGGTTCGACTTGTGATCAGTCCATAGATACCGATAGAGAATAAATAGACACTCAAAAAAAGTACATGCTCGAACATCATTGACTAATTCCTCATCAATCTAGATTCATTTCAACATGAACAACAAGTCAATCGATTCGATTGACTAGAATAGAGCAATTACAGAAAAAAGAGGGTATTGGCATTAGATTTAACTAAAATAAAACCCTTAACCTTTTTCATTTTAGAATATATAATTCTAAGAATTTTGTGAATTCTGAATCCTAAGTATTTATTATTGACGGGCCATAGTAATTGCACCTATCAAAGAAACTAAGAGAATTATAGAAATAAATTCAAACGGAAGATAAAAATCTGTTGATAAATGAATTCCAATTTGTTGAACGTTACTTACAAGGTCCTGTTCGATAATCTGGTTTGATTTTGTAGTCCAAATAATTCCGTACCAGGACGTATCCGAGATAGTAAGAATTAGTGAAAAAAAAATACTTGTACAAACCAGTAAAGTAACCCCATCCCCAACGGTCCAAAGATAGGAATTATTGGAATATTCTGAACCATTCATGAACATAACAGCAAATATAATTAAGACATTTATGGCTCCCACATAAATAAGGAGCTGTGCGGCAGCTACAAAATAGGAGTTCAATAGAATATAGAATAAAGATATACAAACAAGAACCAATCCTAATGAAAAGGCAGAATAAATTGGATTGGTAAGTAATACTACCCCCAGACCTCCTAATATAAGAAATGATCCTAGAAATACTACAAGTATATCATGTATTGGTCCAGGTAAATCCATTATGTATAAAATAAGAGATAAATAAGTCGAGATATTTCATGACCTTACTAAATGGTCCAGGAAAGAGAAAGGGCTTTGCCTTTTTTTTATCTGAAAGAAAAAAGAAAAAACTAGTTCGAATTTTATATTTCGAAAAAATAACGAAAAGTAGAATCTATTCTGAAGTTTAAATCTAAAGAATAATTCTCAACAAACAATCAATAGTTATGTAGTTTCTGACCAACCAAAAGAAAAGAAGCCGGGATCCTCTATATCCAAAGAAAATATTAGTAATCGGTAATCGTTCTTGAATCAAGGGGTTTATCTTTGTCTATTTTGATTTGAGTTGAATTCATAACTGTTTGAATTGAGCAATCCCCAATTACTGACATTGGTAAACGACCTAAAGCAATTTGATTATAATTCAATTCGTGACGATCATAAGTGGAAAGTTCATATTCTTCAGTCATTGATAAACAGTTTGTTGGACAATACTCGACACAGTTACCACAAAATATACAAACCCCAAAATCAATACTGTAATTAAGCAATTGTTTCTTTTTAATATTCCTTTCAAATCTCCAATCAACAACAGGTAAATCTATGGGACATACACGAACACATACTTCACAAGCAATACATTTATCAAATTCAAAATGGATTCGGCCGCGGAAACGCTCTGATGTGATCGATTTTTCATAAGGATACTGAATAGTGACAGGTAAACGATTTGTATGGGATAAGGTAATTATGAAACTTTGACCGATGTATCTTGCGGCTCGTATTGTTTGTTGACCATAATTTATGAAACCGGTCACCATAGGGAACATATTGTGGATATCCATGACTAAATTGATGTTTCTTTCTCTTGTTTGAGATAGTTGTTATAAATCTAGAATATCGTTATCTTATTCTGTTATTTAGAGAGAAACAAGTTGAGAAGAAGTTGTCAATAATAGATTACCTAATGAAATAGGTAAAAGAAATTTCCATCCAAGATTTAATAGCTGATCCATTCTCATCCTAGGTAAAGTCCATCTTGTTGTGATAGAAATGAAGAGAAAAAAAAAAGCTTTAGCTAATGTAATAAAGATACCAATTGTCATTCCAAAGACTCCAGCAATTTGATTTATTCCGAAAAGTTCAGGAATAGATATATATGGAATAGATAAATTCCACCCACCCAAGTAAAGCACTGTTGTAAATAATGAAGAAACTAATAAATTTAGGTAAGAGGCGAGGTAAAATAAACCGTATTTGATACCCGAATATTCTGTTTGATAACCTGCTACTAATTCCTCTTCCGCTTCTGGTAAATCAAAGGGCAATCTTTCACATTCTGCTAGAGAAGAAATAATAAAAACTATAAATCCTATAGGCTGACGCCAAAGATTCCACCCCCCAAAACCATATTTTGACTGTGCCTCAACTATATCAACTGTACTTGAACTGTTAGATAATCATAGTCGATAATAACATGACTGCTGGAATCGCTATTCCAAAACCGTACATGAGACCTCAGCTTCATACGGCTCCTCTATGGCCGCAAATAAATGCAAGTAAGGACTTGTTCGGTATTATCACCATCTTTGGATGATAAACGGAATAAAGATACATCAGAAAGTCCCAAATTAGACCAATGGAATTCCGTCTGCTAGAGTAAAAAGGGGCGCTTCTGAATTTATCTCATCCATTATTATTTCAATTTCTCTTTGTTTGATAATAACTTAATCCTTTAATAAAATACTCGTTATACCAATAAATATAAAGAACAAATTAGGCATTAGTTCCAAATTCGTGATAAGAATTCTGTATGTATAGATATGGATGACAAAAAAATAATAAATAAAAATATTTTCTTATTTTCATCCATTTTTTATCATTTCCTTTTTTCCTGGTCTTCTTTCTCAGAGGAAGGTACTCTAAAAAAAGAAAGAAATAAAAGATTAATTCGTTTTTGATAGTCATTTCTTTAATCAGTGAATAGGAGCATACTCTAGATCGGAATCGCGGGGAAGTACTGCTTCATCATTTCTACTAACTTAGAGCCCTCATTATGATTCGTTTTATCAAAAAATTTATGCAAAAATACCTTTTTTTGATACCTTACATTATCTCCATTACTAATCTTTTGTGTACCTTGGTGTTTCTAACTGTTCACTGATTTTTGATTGATCCCCGGTATGGCAAGACATACAAGACAGTAGTCGAAACCCCATACAGTCGATCTTTTGTACCCGCTTCAAGACATGATGACTAATCAAAGAATATCAATCTTGGGGTAAATAGTTTATACTATTTATGTTTACTTCAACTTTATTCTTGTACATAGGGAATGAGATTTTATCTTCTTACTGCAAATTTGGAAGCAGTTTTATTTTACTCAGATGACTATCTGGTTTAATTTATCGAACCTAATAATGAATAAAAAAATGCAAATATTCATTCAATATATTCAACTCCCTTATTTTATTTATAGAAAGGGGGGAAAGGTTCATGTTCCAACGAATCACACGTAGAGATATTGATAACACACATAGAGTTAATGGTATTTCATAACTAATAGATTGAGCAGCAGCTCGCAGACCACCCGAAAAGGAATATTTATTATTCGACCCATATCCTGACATAAGAAGTCCAATAGGAGCAATACTTGAAATGGCGATCCATAAAGAAACACCTATACTGAGATCGGCTAAAACAAGTCGATATCCAAAAGGAATTACTAAATAACTTAGTAAAATTGATATGACCGCTATAGACGGTCCGACACTAAACAAACGGATATCTCCTCTAGATGGGAGAAGGTCCTCCTTAAAAAGTAGTTTGGTCCCATCTGCTAGAGCTTGAAGAATTCCCAATGGTCCGGCATATTCCGGACCAATACGTTGTTGTATTGCTGCGGATATTTCTCTTTCTAACCAAACAATTACCAGTACCCCCATTGTGACTCCCAATATAAGGGTTAAAATGGGGACAAGGATCCATATTAGTCCATAGACTTCTTTTAACGATTCCGATCTAGAAAAAGAATTGATAGCTTGTACTTCTATCGTATCAATTATCATTTCAACGATCAACTTCTCCCATAATAATATCTATACTACCTAGTATCGTCATGATATCAGCCAATTTCATTCTTTTAACTAGTTGAGGAAGAATTTGCAAATTTATGAAACCTGGTGGACGAATTTTCCATCTCCAGGGAAACACACTACTATCTCCTATCAAATAAATTCCTAATTCTCCTTTTGGTGCTTCTACTCTCACATAAAGTTCTTGTTTTGATAATTCAAAATTGGGAGAAAGTTTTTTGGTAATAAATCTATATTCAAAATTATTCCATTGGGAATTTTTTTCTCTATTAAAGCGTCTGACTTCTAAATTCTCATAGGGTCCCCCAGGAATTCCTTCTAGAGCCTGTTGAATAATTTTTACGGATTCCCCCATTTCGCCGATTCGTACTAAATAACGAGCTAGCGAATCTCCTTCTTTTTGCCATTGAACCTTCCAATCGAACTTATTGTAACACTCATAAGGATCAACTTTACGAAGATCCCATTGGATTCCAGAAGCTCGTAACATTGGTCCTGATAAACCCCAATTTATTGCTTCCTCTCCATCAATAATGCCTACTCCTTCCACTCGTTCCAAAAAAATAGGATTCCGTGTAATAAGTTTTTGATATTCAACAATTCCTGTTAAAGAATAATCGCAGAAATCCAAACATTTATCTATCCATCCATAAGGTAGATCGGCAGCTACTCCCCCGATACGGAAATAATTATGCATCATTCGCATACCTGTGGCGGCTTCGAATAGATCATATAGCAATTCCCTCTCTCTGAAAATATAGAAAAAGGGAGTTTGCGCACCGATATCCGCCATAAAAGGTCCTAGCCATAATAAATGAGAAGCTATACGACTAAGTTCCAGCATAATTACTCTAATATAACTAGCTCTTTTAGGTACTTGAACACTTTCCAATCGTTCTGGTGCATTTACCGTTATTGCTTCTGTGAACATAGTGGCTAAATAATCCCACCGTGTTACATAAGGCAAATATTGTATAATTGTTCGATTTTCCGCTATTTTTTCCATTCCTCTGTGTAAATAGCCCAATATGGGTTCACAGTCAATAACATCTTCACCATCGAGAGTAAGGATCAGTCGAAGAACTCCGTGCATGGATGGGTGGTGAGGACCCATATTAACTATCATGAAATCTTTTCTTGTAGCCGGTACAGTCATATCTTTTCTTCCTTAATTTGTTATTCCATTCCATGAATTTCTCAAAACGAGGTTCATCAAAATGAAAAATCTAATAACTAATAAAAAAAATTCAAACCAATCTTAAAATTTAAAATTTTCATTAACGAGTTTTTGACTCCCGGATATTTAACTGATCAATTAATTTCTTATAGCGTACCTTATTTTTCTTTGACAAATAATTCAGCAGCCGTTGACGTTTTCCCAGAATTATTCGTAGACCTCTTTGTGATAAAAAATCTTTTTTATGTAATTTCAAATGTAAAGTGAGTCCCCGTATCTTATTGCTAAACCCTAAAACTTGAAATTCAACAGACCCACAGTTTTCTTCTTTTTCTTCTTGTGGAATAACCAATATGAATGCATTTTTGATCATAAAAAACCAATTTTTCTATTTTTTTTTTCTTTTCCGTGGATTTTCTCGATCAGGAAAAATAATAATTATACTAGTCATTTTAATCTAGTACACACAAAAATTTGTATTTATTCATATACACTACTTTGCTTTCATTTATTTTATATATTTTATATTATATAATATATTTATATATATTTATAAAATCAAATTTTCTTTCTTTTTTTTAGTTATGTTATCCAAATCAAATTTTTCATTTGATTTGGATAGAAAGAGATAATACATTTATACATTCCTAAAAGAAAATTCTTTTTTTTTGTTTTTTAGGGGAAAAGGGATTCTGTCGATTTCTTCCGAAATCCATTGATATTTAATCAAATCGGTGTCATGATATGTTTAATATGCATATATTTTTCTTTTGACTTTCTATGTCATGTGATACATAGAAAATGTACTTACTATTAACTTATTCTGTTCTGAATTAACTAATTCAGAATCGTGGATACATATGTATCCTTGACATACTAAAACGACTGCCATTATCGGTATCAAACCAATACCGATTCATACAAGCTAAATCTTCTAATCGATAATTGGGCCAAAGAAACAATTTGAATTTGATTAATTTATTTGCATCCATATTAAAATGCTTGTCCTTATTCAAAAATTGTCCACAGTTTCTTATGTTATTTTGATTGCAAAATTTTTGATTTTTATACACAACATTCCAATTCTGGGAATTGAAACAAATTAGAATTCTCCACTCTCTACGACGTCTGGGGGATAGAATATTTTCAGGAACAAGGAAATCATAATGATTTTTTTTTCCATTCACAAGTATATCGTTGTGTCGTCCACGGGTTCCATCAAAATGATTTTTATCAACATATCCCTCTTTTATGCATTTTTCATTAGTTTTGTGCTTACTCTTATCAACCAATAAAATACCTATAGTTTGATATGTAATAAATTTTCTCATAAATTTTACTTTCTTTGATAGACGAATTGGTTCAATAATAAACATTCCTTTGTTTACCAATTCTTGCAAGGTGAGCCTTTGTGGAATCAACATTAGATCCAGATGCATCTCTCCTCTTTCAATTGAGTATATAGCAATTTCCTTTGGATCCATCAGTCTAAGTAGGAAACCATATAACTTGATATTATTCATTATTCTTTGATTCAAAGGGTCAACCCATCTTAATTGAAAAATGAAATTATTTTTCAGGAAGAAACCCAGTTCCTCTTCTACCTTGTTCTTGTTCTTGAATTGTTTTTTCTTTTTACTCTTTTTAATGTCTGATGTCGGGTAATCTTCTTCAATATTTTTCTTTTTATTTTGTTTTCGTAGATCTGATACAAGATCCCCTTGGTCCTGTTTTTCGTTTTTTTTTTTGTTAGAATTTTCTAATTCAATATATTCTTTTTTATTTTTATCAGTTTTATCAGATAGTAAAGGAAGATTTTTTTTATTTATGCTGATCTTGTCATTTTTACTAATATTTTCATTTCCATAAAAATGAAAAATAAGTAATTTGATTGGTATGATCCACGGTTTCATCTTATAGACATCAAAAAGTAGCACAAATTCTGGGAAAAACGAGGGGCTTAGCTTTGATTTTGATATTGTACGATATAACCCTTTTTGATTCATACCCATCCAATCAAAAATGTGCTTTTTTTGATTGGATGAATCAACTTCGTGATGAATTGTAAAAGACAAAGTTTCTTTTTTTTCAAATATGTTATAATTATTATTCGTTTTGGTTGTAACATTTTTTTTAATCTTGGTATCGATATGTGTATTGGCCCAGGCCTTAATGTCAATATTATTTCTAAGACAACTTCCACAATCAAAATATTTTCTATCCGCATTTTTATGCGTACCAATAATATATCTTTTTTCTATATAATCATCAATGGCTAAACTTATTAATCCATAAAATGATTCGGGTTTAGGCATATTTAAATTAGATGTAATTTTGTGGTCCTCATTTATTTGTAATGTTGATCCAGAAATATCTGAGTCCCTACTATCCCCATTATTTATATAATCATATGATAAAAGATCATATCCGTAGTGTTTTTTCCATTTTTCTTTTTGACTCATCAATGAATTTACTGTATAGGAATTTTTTTTTACATAAGAATTTAATTGGGTTTTTTCTTTTTTATATAAATCCAATTTCATTGAGTATTTTTTTTGAAGCGTACGACGTCGGTTGATCCTATTTCGCCATTTTTCCGGGACTAACGGGGACCACTTGGTATGAGAGAAATTGTATTGAAAATGCGCCCCTAACCAATTTTTCCATTTATTCTCCTTAGTCTTAATTTTCTTATGCCTTAGTTTGGAATCCAATATTCCCTGGATCATACAATAATCTTTGATTCTATCCCTAAGAAAAGGATAGGTGTCGTGATACTGAAACACAGATTTTAAGTGATACTTGTTAAGTAATTTTGTTTGTGATAATTTGTAAAATACATATGCTTGAGACAACGAAGATAAGTCACAATAAATACTTTTATCATTATGACTAATATTTTTATTATAAAAAAACTTTTTGATAGTCGAAATAAAGTTGATTGTATTTTGATTTTTTTTCTCAATTCTTTCCTGATTTGTTTCATCATTAGAAATGGATTGATTGATCATTTTTCTTAATTCAAATAAAACTTGGGCATTAATCTTGGGAATCTTAATGGTATATAGTAAGATACCTATGTATACTTTTTCAATGAAGGATTTCATAAAATAATGTGATTTACGTATTAATCGTATATTTTGTCTTTTAAATATTTGCCAAACAGCCTTCTGCGATTCCGATCTATTATCACAAGTTAGAATTTTTCTTTTTTTGTCTTTTGTGATTCCTTCAATTTGAGTCCTAATTGTGATTGTCTTATTAGCAAGATCCATCATTTTTGTTTCTATGAATGAATAATTTTCTAAATTCGTAAATCGAATTTGAATGGTCGATTCGTGGATGATCTTATCATTCATTTTTGAATCTTTTATGTTTTCATTTAATTCATATCTCCTCCCCCGGTTAAATAAAAAAATGGAGTTTATTACATTTTCAAATTCCTTCATTATTAGGTTTATAACTAGTTTCATGACCCATATTGTTTTTTCTTTTGAAACTTTTAGAAACCATTTTATTATTTCTTTGAAAACTCTTAGAACTCCAAACAATTGCATTTTTACTTCTCTTTTTTTTTTTTCAATTTCTTTAGAAATAGGTTCAAAAAAAGGGGGTCGTTTTCGGGCAGAACCAAAGGGTAGGTCTGCCTCCTTTCCCAAAACTGTTAAAAAACAAAAATCGTCCTTTTGTGTTTTTTTCCGCATTTTATCTCTATGATGAGAGTATACCTTAGCTCCTTGCCAAGGTTTCAGACAGAAGGGAAATAGAATCTTTATCTGAATACCGTCTGTTAACCAATTTTGGGGAAATTCCGTTTCTGATAATTGAACACCATTATAGGTGCAAAAAATATGTACTTCTCTATTCCATTCCTTCAAATCTTCGTACCACTCGGGGAATTGGAATAATAGCATGCGGCCTACATTTTTAGCTATTATCAATGAAGGTAATATAATATATTTTCTGAGAAAGGATTGGGTTACTAACATTGAACCTCTGATTATTTGAGTAAATATAAAAGTATCCCAGGTTTCGGATATTGCTATTCGTTTATTTTTTTCTTCTTTCTCTTTGTTTGTTTTTTCCCCTTTTTTTGTATTTTTCTCTTCAAAATCAGCAATTTGAAATTCTGGATTTTCCCCTACCCAATTCCTAAAAATGCGATTCATCATATTAGAGAAAACAAAAGAAGAAAGAAAAACCGTTTTGTCTATTCGATCCAAAAAAAGTGGAGAATGCGCATTTGCTTGAAACATTTCCCAAATAACTATTTTACGTCTTTGCGCACGCATGGATCCTTTAATTAGACCACGATGAAAGTCTGATTGGTGTGAGTAACGTATCAAAGCTTCTTCTTCTTCTTCTTCACTAGTACTAGTATCATTAGTATTAGTGCTAGGATTATCACTCTGATCATCAGTATAAATTACCACTCGTTTGCCTTTTCTTGAACGAATGTCCGTTTTTCCCATCGATCCCTCTTCATTTTCTTCTTCCTCTTCTTCTTCTTCTTCTTCTTCCGAAACATCAATCAATTTGTATGACCATCGAGAAACATTTTTACTGATTTCTTCCATTTCAATGGATTTTTCTTTTAGTGTTGTTTGATCGTTTGGATCAGTTGTAATTTCATCGAATCCAAATTGCAAAGATTTTTCTTTCTTTTCTGAATCAATTTCTTGTTCGTATTCAAAAGATAATTCATCAATTGAGGTTAAGTAATTATCAATAAAAAAATTAGAATTCAAAAAGGATTCCCCGCGAAATAGATTCTTTTGATGTTCAAGTTCTCGAGAATGCTCAGGAAATAGATCATGAATCTTATTTATCCAGAACATTTCTATGGAATCAAATGTTTCTGTCGAAGTGATGAAATCATGAATGATTTCACGTAAATCGAATTTTTTTATTGTTCCTCGATATGGTCCATTCAAAAAAGGATCATACATTTTTGGTAAGTATTCTTGTTCATTCTCATCATCGCATAATCTGGTCCTTTTTTCTACCATATCTAGAAAAACCTTTTCTTTTTCTACAATTTGGATTCGACTGATCAATTCGTTGTTCAAGTTGTACTTTTTTTGTTCATTGGCAAAAACCCAATAGTTATAGAGATTCCCGTGATATAGTTTTTCTTTCGTGTACAAAGAAATTTTCCGTTCTATCATTTCTGAAAAAGTTGATAAACTGGGGGGATATGTAAAAGATATTATTTGTTTTCCATCACTTGGACATGTATAAAAAAAATATTGTGACATTTCATTTCGTACAGCATTTTCTAATTGATCATTTTTTATATATCGAAATGGGCGATTCCATCGTTTATCATCGAAAAGAAAAGTAACAAGGGGCTCTTCCATTTTCTTTAAAGAAATTTCCCTTTTTTCTTCTTTAAGTTTTCCCAATTCCCAATTATCTTGATACCCATCAAGATAAGAATCTTCGTAAACTGGGCTATCTTTTTTAGTCTTTTTCGTTTCGTAAGTTGTTTCTACATCGCTTTCTTCCTTTCTTTCTCCCCCTTCTTCCTTTTCTTTCAGTTTCTTAGTGAAAATAGGCGACGGCATTCTGCCTAAATAGTAGACACAGGTGATAAATAAGAGAATACTAAAGATTCGAGCCATAGAATTTCTCAATTCTGACACAAGGTACTTATTAGAATGATTTTGCCGTATCCAGAATAATACCAATCCAACCCATTTCATGAATAAAATGTGACCAATTAACCAACCAACAAAACTACTTGTTACAAATAACATCTTGTTGTTGCATCGAAACATATAAATGTTGACTAATCTGGCTAAGGTTGAACTTGGTAAAATGAAATGGTTGAATAATTGAAAAATGAG